TTCTTTTTTTATTATTCTTTATCTCTTCTCCTCACCTCATCATGCGAGATAGAGGAACCATTTGTTATATTATCAGGGTAATGATACATCAACCTGCGAGTTCTTTTTATGAGGCACAAACGGGAGAATTTATCCTGGAAGCAGAAGAACTGCTGAAACTGCGCGAAACCATCACAAGAGTTTATGTACAAAGAACGGGCAAACCCCTATGGGTTGTATCCGAAGATATGGAAAGGGATGTTTTTATGTCAGCAACAGAAGCCCAAGCTCATGGAATTGTTGATCTTGTAGCAATTGAATAAAAAAAAATAGCAGTAAGTTTAAGCAAATCGCCACTTTGCGATTTTCTCTTCTTACTTATTACCGGGTTTAATAATATTCTATTCATCTATTAAATAGAGAAGTAATTCATAATCATCCGGTTAGGATCGATCTAAACCAGCCCATTTATTATGTATACGATTCAACATGCCAACTATTAAACAACTTATTAGAAACACAAGACAGCCAATCAGAAATGTCACGAAATCCCCCGCTCTTGGGGGATGTCCTCAGCGTCGAGGAACATGTACTAGGGTGTATGTGCGACTCGTTCAGATCACCATTGGTAGAAAAAAAAGGGAAAGAAATTTTCCAGTATCAATGATCAGTACTAGTGAATAGTATAAAATGGAAGGAAGAAGGTCGTTCACTATCTATATATCGAAAACTAAAAAAAAAGATCTATTCAATTCTTCTATTGTATATGAAATTTATGGTTTCCGATGAGAAAAAATTCCTCATTGGTAACAAATAGTTATTCATTAAGCGGGGAAATCCTATTTTCAAAGCCGAAATCTTATGCCTATACTCTTGCAAAAACGGACTAAGAGGGTCAGCTACCCCATCCAATTTTCATAATTAAATACCGTTACTGTATAGGTAGATCTCGTTGTGAAAGACCTATTACTAGATAATTCATAGGTAGAGCCGAAGAATGTAAACTGTACAACTTGCTAATAGCATTGATTAAATGAAGTAAGGGACTCCGGTATATATAGAGGACCTCACCGTTTAAGACATAACCATAGAAACGATGGAATCCACTATTTCGTTATTCATTTCTATTTATTACTTTTTTCTGTTTTTTGATACCTAGTATCAATACTCGTTTCGAGGTAAAATGACTATAAAAAAAGAAAAGACAAATCGTGGTCGGGAAGGTTATAGTAGCAAAAGCCATTGGAATTTTTATTTTATACATTGGAAGAATCCGTTTTGTTATTAATAAACTAGGAAAAGGGAAAAGAATAACTGAAAGAAAGGAAATCAATTAGTTATTCATGAAAGTTTCATTTATTCAATGACTAGAATTAGACGAGGATATATAGCTCGGAGACGTAGAACAAAAATTCGTTTATTTGCATCAAGCTTTCGGGGGGCTCGTTCAAGACTTACTCGAACAATTATTCAACAGAAAATAAGATCTTTGGTTTCGTCTCATCGAGATAGAGATAGGAAAAAGATAGATTTTCGTCGTTTGTGGATCACTCGGATAAATGCAGTAATTCGCGGGAATAGAGTATCCTATAGTTATAGTAGATTAATACACAATCTGTACAAGAGACAGTTGCTTCTTAATCGTAAAATACTTGCACAAATAGCTATATTAAATAGGAATTGTCTTTATATGATTTCTAATGAGATCAGATCATAAAATAAAAAAGGAAATTGTAAGGAATTTGTCAGAATATTTTAAATGGAGTTCGCTGGAGAATGAACTCCGGGAAGGTAGAGTAGAAATTAGTATGATAAAGAGAATATGATAAAGTCGTTCAAAATGAAATGAGCGAATATGTCCAATATCCAATAAAAAAAAGATTTCTTCTTCTTCCCCAATTTTTTTCTTACGATTTTTCGAACAAAATATCAATCTGTGTTTGAGTTCGGATTTTTATTTGGGTTCAATTGAGGAGTAAAGTAAGTCTACTTTTTTTTATTTATTTATGGTTCTAAGACCAGTAGCTCCGGCGGTCGACTCGCTTCTTTCAAATTGTTTCTCATTATTAAGAAAAGGTAACAAAGATAAAATACGAGCTTGTTTTATAGCAATAGTAATTAATCGTTGTTGTTTTAAGGTTAATCTATTTACCCGTCTAGATAATATTTTTCCTTGTTCACTAATAAATCGACTAATTAAACTCATGTTTCTATAATCAATTCGATCCCCCGATTGGATCGGGGGCAAACGCCTACGAAAAGATCGCTTGGATTTAAGAAAGAGTCGCTTGGATTTTTCCATGGTTTGTTTATTCCTTATCCTCAAAATCCTATTTCAATTTGATCCAAAAAGATTTCAAATTCAAAATATAGGATTTGATTTGGCTTTTTTTTAGTTAGTTATATTATGTTAACTAAAATGAAAATATATAGAATAATATGCTATATATAGAATATGTCCTTTTCGTGTTACTTGTAAGAGTGACACACAGGCACTTGATTCGAGTTATTTCTTTATCTCCCCGTGAATCGTATGTTTGTAACAATAGGGACAGAATTTTCTCAATTCCAATCGACTAGGCGTATTGTGTCGATTCTTTTGAGTAATATATCTGGAAACACCCCTTGATTCCTTATTAAGACCGTTTCTAACACAGTTGGTACATTCTAAAATAACCGTTACTCGGACATCTTTACCCTTGGCCATGAACCTCCTTTGCGTTTTTGATTCAACCAATTCTTCTACTTTCTGCGAAAAAAGAAATAAAAAAATAAGAAGTAAAACAACAAACTAATATTTAGGTATATTTTGAATCGAATTCGATTCAATGTACAGTATTTTATTAAAAGATCTTGTATGATCTTCTTGCCCTAGACACATTTCTGTTCTCACAATATTATTTCTAAATGGAATTGGAGAAAACCCGAATTTCGCCGAGGTTGAATCTACTTTTTTATTTCTCTTTCCTCCTTTCTTGATTATACTTCTACTTAATATATTGTATCGAATTCGATTTTTTCTAAAAAAAAAAAAGAGGGGGAGGGATTAGTCACAAATCTTTTGATTCTACCTCTAATCTTGTTCACCCCTTCCCATGTCAATAACTAGAATGAAAAAAAAGGGAATGTCAACGCATCCGGAAATAAACGATTGATCTCTATCAAAAGACCTGCTAAAGCCCCAAACCATAGAGTACTTAGTACCGGTGCCACGGAAAGATATGTTTTTAGATCTCGCATTTTAAATCCTCCTTCTTTATTCTTTTTATTTATTGTATTATTTATTGTAATGCCTAATGTTAATACATATATGATCCGATATAATATATATGTAAGTAGTTAAGGACCGCTTGTATTTGTACACGGAATTCCTAATTCCAATTGAAATCTACAATGATTCGGTAGATAAGATTTTTCTTTTCTTAAAACCGAAAAAGACGTCCCTTCCGACTGAGCATTCCCAAAAAATATTCCCTTTTTTAGTTATTTTTTACGATGGGTTTCATATTCATGTGTATATAAGCCTTCTACTATTATTATATGTTACATGAGAATAAAAAAAAGAAATGGCAAGATAACTTGGATATATCAATGGAGAAAATAAGGATTTTGAAAACAAGACAGGGATTCTATAAAATGACACTGTAGACCAATTGAAAGGGATGTAGCGCAGCTTGGTAGCGCGTTTGTTTTGGGTACAAAATGTCACGGGTTCAAATCCTGTCATCCCTACCTATTACTTCTCGTCTGAGCAGTAACGAGGGATTTATTGAAATCGATTAAAATCAGGCATACATAATCTTTTTTTATTATATCATATTCTATATGATAGTCTTATGCATACAAGATGTATTCGGGTTATAAAAAAAATCCTCTTCTTTTTTTTTTAGTTTTAGCTAGTGTGATAATGATAAGAAGATAAGAAAGCGCTCTTAGTTCAGTTCGGTAGAACGTGGGTCTCCAAAACCCGATGTCGTAGGTTCAAATCCTACAGAGCGTGATTCCATTCTTGGTTAGGTTAGTCCCAAAATTACAATTAAATAATTGACCAGTAATCTTAATTTGACCTCCTTTGGATTAAAGAAAAGAGGAGGTCAATTAAAAAAAAAAAGATGTTAATTAATTTAATCAAAGATCCAACTGATCACCACGTCTGTATTGTAAATATGCAGTTACAAATAATCCAGCTAAAGTAATAGGAATTAGACCTAAGACAATTCCAAATAGAAAAACTTCAATCATTTCAATTTTTTTGAAAGGGAAAAAGGAGAGGTAATATCTATCCCTACATATTAATCCGCATTGCCCATGAATCTCAATGACCACTAATTGGAAATTGACTCTCTAAGGAAATATAGAGTCTATCAATACCACAGAAAGATTTCTTTTTATGCGTTGTGTTCATTCAATTAATTTCAAATAAGTCGTATCTTGGTCAGACCAATAAAGAGAGCTGAGGTTATAGTTAAAGCTGCTAGTAGAAAACCGAAATAACTAGTTATAGTAAGCATGAAGATGAAGGAGCTAAATGAAATGTGTTCTTTTTATACATATGTTTAGAAAGCACTTCCCTAAATTTCAATATACGAAGATAAGCAAAAATACCAATTCAAATGAAAGAATAAGTTCAATTGATAGTTGTTAATTCATCAATCATTATAGACGGGATTAACAAAAACATAGAGTAAGGGAGGTAGAAAAAGAGATCAATTAATCATTTGTAATGTCTACCTATCCCTTAATTTCGAATCAAGTGATTCATTAGATAATTCTTGAGTAGACTAATATTAAAATAATAAAATAGTAAGAAATTCGAATCCATATAGAACAAAATTTGAAAATCATTTATCTTTTCTTTTGATCTTTTTTTTTAATCGTATCGAATCTATTTTTCGATTTTAGAATAAAGAGTGACCTTATAACAATAACACCTTTTTTTCTTGTCATTTGAGATATTATGTGAATGAATCTACTCCTGAATTTAATGAGTAAAAATGAAAATAAATAAAGTAAAAATAACA